GAAAAGTGACTTCGCTATATTTCTGACCAGGAACAGGACCTATCACAAGAATATTTTTTTTATTAGGGCGATAGTTCTGAAAAGACAGATTGCCTATCTTTTCTTTAATCTCGGGCGAAATACGATCGGGGGGGGCTAATTCAAACCCCTCAGGTAAAATAAGAACAGCCCCTACATTCAAAGCTCCCTTTTTTCCATTAGCAAGAACTTGTTTCAGTTGCATATCATAAGGAATTCGAACAACTGCTTCAAATACAGTATCAGGAAGTACCGCTTGTGGAACCTCGATATCCACGGGTTTATTAGCTAAATGGCAATTGGCACATACAATACGGCCAGTCGCTTCTCGTGGATTTTCATAACCCTGCTGTGCAAAAATGGGATATGCATTTGAAATAGGTGCCCTAGCTATTATATATATTATGAGCGATATGGAAATGTATCGAGCAATCTCTTCCTTTATCCAAGAAAAAAGGGTATTTATAGTTTGCATGGTCCAATCATTGGTATCGAAAATTTATACAATAAAATTAGGTAGGTTCCTAGTCTAGTATAGTTCCCTATCTATGATTCTGCTATTTACTAAAAAAATGTTAATGGAATATAGGAGGAATCCCTTGTATGAGTAGAAAGAATAAGTACAATTTTTAATGTTTTGCTTATGTACAAAGTAACAACCATTATAATTTGATCAGTGAATCATTTTTCAGTCATTCATTGAATGATAAATCACTACAAGTGAGGGAGATACACGATTTAAATAACGGAAGATCAAATATTTAAAAATTGTATCTAGAATGACCGGAAAAGTGGAAACAAGGCCGGATATAATTTGATCGTTATGAGCAAATCCAAAATCTTTGTAGATAGAGCCAATCATTAGTTCCCAACCGTGGGGCGAATGGAATCCTATACATAAATCAGTTAATAAAAGAATTGAAAAAGCTTTTGGTGTGTCGCTTAAGTTATATAGGAATTCTTGAACCCAAGAGTTAAGAATAACAAGTTCTTCATTAACTAGAATAGAATAACCACTTAGAATAACGAAACAGATTATATTTGTTGAGAAGTTCAAAATCGTATGGATACAATCTGCATTGTGTATCTTGATCAATTGGATCGTTTCTTTGGAGATTCCGATACCAAGCTTTTCTAGATGTGTTTCCGGGTATTCCTTTATCATTTCGTCCAGGAGGAAGAGTTCCTCTAATTCTATGAATTTTTTTATAATACTCTTTTCTTGAATGATATTCAAGAAAATTTCGGATTGCCTAGTATCCCACCAATTAGTAACCCAAGATTCCAGACTTTTAGTAAATGAGAGAGAGATACACCAGGGCAAAAATACTATAGATGCAAGATATAGAAGGGGAATGAATGCTTTCTTTTTTGCCATTTTTTCGTCTTTGAATTTTAAATGAACTCACCTCATTCGTCGACTCCATATGATATTAACTAATATTCATATTAAGGATAGGTTCTATTACAAGTCATCGAGCCCATGAATCTATTCCCTGCTTTTTTTTTGTGTGTATGATTCAGTGGTTAGTACTTGAATTTAGAAATAATACAGAAATGGAATAAGAAAGAGTCCATTTCAAATTCGCACTTCCAATTCGAATAAAGATATTGTTTTCAACTATATCATTTCATTTGCTAAAATTCGAAGAAAGTGCCCCCTTTCGATAAATAAAGGCACAAAAGCGCCCCTTCAAGTAATGAATATTATTCGGATTTTGAAAGGAAAGACCTCTCTTTCTATCAAAATATCAAATTTTTTTGAAAAAAAAAGCATTCACTATTTTCAGTTCATTTTTCAAAATACTTCAATCGGTACACGCAAGAAATAAGCCAATTCAGCAGCTTTTTGCTCAATTTCTCGTGGAGTCAAATTCTCATCAGTACGAGTCAAGGGAATAGCCCCATGGCCTCTGATTTCCATATAAAGGACACGACGAGCATAAATACCCTCTTTAACTTCTATTCTGATGGACTGGATGTCTTTCATAAGGAATTGAAGTAAGATGCGACGATTTTTTCCAGGAAATCCCCAACGAAAAATACACACTATTCCTTCTTTTCTATCGAATCGATCATAACCACTACCTACATTCCACGAAATTGTGCACCACAAATAGGAGCTAATAAAGAGACCCGCAATCCCGTAGAAAGACATCACGATCCCCTGTGGAAAAAAAATTATTTGTGGAGACGGAAATAAAGATATAAAATTCCTACCAAGATAACTGGAAATTCCAACAAATAAAAACCCCAATGAACCGAAAAAAAGGATAAAGGCCCAGCAGAAATTACTTGTTTTTCGAGACCCCGCTATAAGTTCTATCCATATATGTTCTGATCGCCAATTCATATTAGATCTAGTTGCATTTTATTGAAATTGAGAGAATAACCCAAATGAATTTGACTTTTTTTGTGTGTTTCCGAAGTAACTCTCATCAACTAGCACTATTCCGATGTGAACTTTTAGGAGTAATTCATCGAATTGCTTAGATCTAAAATAATAACATCCACTTCGTATGATTCCCTATAGATATCTACATATGGATACATTAACTTTACATTTCAGATATTCGCCCCGATCCCGATTTTTTTCAAATAGCTATAATTCATTTACACATATCATGTTTGCGCATGCATAATAGCTTATGCTCGGGGGAAACCACATCACATAACATATTTTATTCTAATAAAAAAATATCTGTGTTATGGTCTAAGTCTAAGTCTTGAAAAAAAATAGATGAGATTTGGCCCCATCATATCTATATCTAAAAAATCTTGTTTTTTTGAACATGAAGAAATAAAGAAGCCATCGCAATTGCCGGAAATACTAGGCCCACTAAAGGCACCAAAATCGAGGGTAAGTTATTGAGAGTTGTCATAAAATGGATACCTGGATTTAATATTTGTACCTGTTATTGTTATATTGTTAGAAAGGTATCGTATAATCATTATAATTCATATATAATTATACTAAGTATAGCTAAACTAAGTGAGTATATGTGAGTACATAATTGAGTATATGTAAGTACATAATATTAATATATATAAATAAAAATAGAATTATAATATATCTAAATTATAAATAAAAATTTATAATTATAAATATATATAAAAATAATTAAATATATATAAAAATAATTATAAATTATAAAAAATAATTATAAATTATAAATATAATATAAAAATTATAAATTTATAAATATAATAAAACAAGGAATGTTGAACTAACTAAATAGAATTTTTCACCTTTCTACATTAATACATTATATATATGTATTGTATATGTATGAGAATCTCCTTTTTTTATTATCTTGTTTTTGTCTAAAAATTTAATAAACTTGAATAAAATTAAAGAAAGAGTTTCTTACAAATTCCCGAAAAATTTGTTATAATTCGATCCGAGAATAGGTATTCTTAGTAAAACTGGGGATTCTCAAAAAATATAGAATCTTGCATCTTTCTATACTTTTAAATTTTCTATATGTGAATTATATACACATAAGAAGGGAACGTGAAATTCTCGTTTTATTCGCCTTGCCTAATTTTCATTTCGCGGAAGAAAGAATTCTCTCTTTTTTTGTTTGATAGAGGTTTCCTGATTACTAATCAGGAATATCGGTAAAAAAAAATTATTCGCATAATTCTTTTTACAATTAAATCTTATGTTACCAAATGTTATCAAAGTAAAAAAAAATCCGAAGAATTGATTTTTACTTTGATTTCTATAAACTAAATAACTACTTGTTCTACACACAAAAAAAATAATAATAATTTCTATTTTTTTTTATTAAGCATCTACTTGATTGAATTTTGATTCAGAGGAAAGAAAGCATGGAGCTGAAATAATTCATTCAGAACGCCTTTTAAAAGATTACGCGGTACGATTGGATCGAATAGGCCCTTATGGAATAAATATTCAGCCGCTTGGGAGCCCTCAGGTACTGTTTTATTCAATGTTTGTTCAATTACTCTTTTACCGGCAAATGCAATGTAGGCATTGGGTTCAGCAATAATGATATCCCCCAACATACCAAAACTAGCTGTTACCCCACCAGTAGTAGGAGATGTAAGGATTGATACATAAAATAACTTTTTATTTACTTGATAATCATATAAAGCGGAAGATATTTTAGCCATTTGCATCAAGCTCAAACTTCCTTCTTGCATGCGTGCTCCTCCAGAAGCACACACTAAAATAAGAGGTAAAAATTGATTGGTAGCATATTCGATCAAACGGGTGATTTTCTCGCCAACTACCGATCCCATACTACCCCCCATAAACTGAAAATCCATAATCCCAATTGCTACGGGAATACCATTTAGTCGACCTGTGCCTGTTTGAACAGCCTCAGTTAATCCTGTCTTTCTTTGATAAGAATCAATACGATCTTTGTAAGATTCCTCTTCTAAATTAAATTCAATGGGATCCAGAGAGACCATGTCTTCATCCATTGGAGCCCAAGTACCTGGATCAATCGAAAGCTCGATTCTATCTGAACTACTCATTTTCAAATGATGTCCACAGTGTTCGCAAATATTCATTTTTGATTTCAAAAATTTCTTATAATTTAATCCATAACAATTTTCGCATTGAACCCACAAATGCCTGTATTTTGGAGTCACATCTAGATCATTAGAACTTTCTGTTTCTGTTTCTGTTATAGTTAAATCACTACCATCCGGGCTCGGTTTTATACTTGAACTCCGGTTTTCACTACTATTTCTGCTTTCATCAAAAATGTAACTATAAATGTAACTGTCACTATAATTGTCAATACCACTTAAAATGTAACTATCAATACAAATTTGAGAACGAAAAAAACTGTCAATACAACCATTAATGTGGTTTTTCCAACTATATTTAGTATCATATATGTAAGGATCATAGTGGGGATCGTCACTATTAGATACACTATTCAAATAACTAAAATTCCGATAATTAGAAAAAGAACTTTCTAGTTCACTTAGAAAAGAATGAT